TCCTATTCAACTACTTCAACCATTTTCGAACACCTCATAGCATTTTCAGGGCATACGAGAGTTCAATCACTTATGTATGATTCCTCGTCCACCGTCGCTTCCAATGGGTTTCGAAGAAAAAAATCCTTTCTTTCTTGTTTCTATTGAGTCATAAACCGACCTAGGTAAATCCATGAGTTCGATTCTATTATTTTTTCCTCTTTTATTCTGAATAACTATCTGAATCTTGAATTGTCTTATGACTCATCACTCAACTCAGATGAATTTTTTGAAAGAACTATGCTTTGAACAAATGATCCCTGCTCCCATCACCAGTTGCTCCTCCTATCTACACCCGCTCCACCAACTAATCTTATTTTTGGATCTTGTTTGTGATATTGAGAAAAGATCAATCAATAAATATCTCTATGGATTCTTCCAACTTATTTCTATTCTATAGTATATTAAACGACTACAGTACCCTATATAATTTATATGATATGACTTTTAAATTTGAATTCATTTTTTTTATTTTATTGTCTTCTTTCTCTTTTATATTTCCTTCAGATGAATCGAAAACTACAAAGTATAATATATTTTTGAATGATTCGAGCCAAAAAATGGACTATTTGCTTATTTACTTTACCTTGTTGTTGTCAGAAAAAGAGGGGAAATTCCTTATTTTCCCCCTGTCTCTAAATGAAATATGATATGCAATATCAAATAGTAAATTAAATACTATATACTATATAGTGGATAGTGGACTGGAAATTCAAATATCTTTCTATTTCTAGTATCCGTTCTCGTTATCCATCCGATTGTCGAAACAAAAATAGAGGATGCATCAATATGTAAATATTTGGTACATAAAGCCACGACCCGATCTATCTATATTTATAACTATAGATAGATAAAAAAAATCTATATATAGATAGATAAAAAAATCTATATTATATATAAGCAACCGATCCTTTTTTTTTGAATCAAAGAAAGATATTCAAAAATAGACGTCTCTTATTTTGTGACTCAGAATAAACGTTTCGCGTGGAGGAGTGGAGGAACGGAATAATAATTTATTCTTAGGGAGGATCCAAAAAAGATTGAATCGGAAATATCGACAAATTCTAAATTCTTGCGACGTAGTCTAAAGGAAATGAAAAAAAAAAATTTCGAGGCTACAATTCTATCTCTATCAAATTTGAATATCAGAATAGCTGATATAGTCATGATTCAATAGGTCAGGTCCACTTACCTTTTTTATTTCTTATATTTATGATGGATTTGATTGGAATAACGGAAAAGTAGGAATATTTGGCGATTCATAATTGGGGTTGAGTAGGTAGAATATCTATGTCCTCGAACCAAAAATATGGAATAATGAAACCTGAGTTGAGTAAGAATATAGCCTGTAGTGACATAGTTGTCTTCCCAATAAGCGGGGTGATTTATCATTATAATGAACACTTTATAATCACTATACTATCTCATTATATTTATAATGATAATTAGTTAATTAACTCATTCTAATAAAAAAAATATCCCTATTATCCACTAAAAAATGAAGATTGAAACTAGAGTTTTGTGGAAAAAGCCCCTTATCGGATTTGAACCGATGACTTACGCCTTACCATGGCGTTACTCTACCGCTGAGTTAAAAGGGCCTATTTTATTCCATTCCTGAATGAGACAATGTGAAGACATATACATATATTATATACCTACATATTACATTACATAGGTGCATACAGTAGGCTCATAGTGTCTCATTCGGGAATATCTTTTTTTTTTTTAGTCAGTCTAGGCTAAAACCTAATTACTTTTTTTTTTCTTTTATTGACCCCTATCACAACGAGATTCGTTTGATTAATACACAAATTGAAATAGATCCAAGATATTTGATATGTGATCAAATCATGTAATGTATGGAATGAAAAGATTCAACTCGTACCTGAAATCCAAGCTCTGCTCTTAGAAAAAAAAGAAACTTTCTATCGTTTCTTAATTTCCTAGCTGTAAGATAGGAATATCGCATCTTAACAATGCGTGAATCGATGCGTGAAGGTTGAAGAATGGCTTTTCTGTCGGACAAATCACTAGCGATCCTATACTTCATTAATTATTAATTATAACACATTATAATTATTTCCTATATAATGGAATGTTTATCCATTCTAATGATATAGAATCTATATATAGAAATAGAATATAGAATTTTTTTCATTCATGAACCATGAATGAAAAAATATTCTATCGGAATCGCGAAAGGAAAGGTGGAAAACTTATTCGTATTTAGTCACACCATTACATTATATTGACAATTACAAAAAACTATTCATACTATGAGTATATATAGTATGATGTCGGTTGGGCATCGCAGATATGCCCCCATCGTCTAGTGGTTCAGGACATCTCTCTTTCAAGGAGGCAGCGGGGATTCGACTTCCCCTGGGGGTAGGGTACTACGAAAGGAGGTTGATCATGTATTATCAATAAGTCTAGACTTGATTCTTCCTGGGTCGATGCCCGAGTGGTTAATGGGGACGGACTGTAAATTCGTTGGCAATATGTCTACGCTGGTTCAAATCCAGCTCGGCCCAAGAATTCACCGATCCATCATGAGATTACATAATATAAGAAATTTGTCCGCCGGAAACGTCTGGTTAATTTTATATCCTATTTGTTTTTTTCCGATATATTCTTCATTTTATGAATTATCTAGATTCATATCATAATCCGAAAATATAGGACAAGAATTAACAAGTCAAAATATTTTTTGGAAAGATTTCGTATCAATTGATTTAACACGATTTGACAATAGGATTTCTAGTAATCCGTGTCGTTCTCACTAAAGTGCATATCTATGTGGATATTAATATACCAATCACTCCTTTCTCTGTTACAATACGACAATTCTAAATTAAACTAGTCTTAATCAAATCATTAATAATATGTATGCTGTATACCTTATTTCTCTGGGATTGTAGTTCAATCGGTCAGAGCACCGCCCTGTCAAGGCGGAAGCTGCGGGTTCGAGCCCCGTCAGTCCCGACCTAGTATCCGATGACTCCATCAATTCATTTTTTTATTTTCTGTCAAGGGGCATAGAGTGGGATCTAATTCCCATAGGTCCTTTTTTTTTTCCGTTTCTAATTTTTTATTGAGAAAATACAATGCGACAATTTCAATTACTTCAATTAGTACCGAGGGGGATAGTCATATTGAATTGGTACAATTGTGGGTAGCACCCTATTTAGTTAGGATTAAAAGAAATCCTTGTCTGGTTTTTTTCGATTGCTCCTGACCCGTGGAAGGGAATCGAATACTTATATATATACTTTCACTAGAGCATATACACAAATTTGGATTCGTTTATTGTACGATAAAAAATGCACTTTTCATATAGTTACCTCGATAAAATACTTTTTTTCATATCATATTAAAGCCTCTTTCTAGATCCAATTTTTGATAACTTAAATTACTAATAGGAAACAATCTATTTATATCATTCAAACTACATACTTCATTTTGGATATATGTGTCCCAGGGCCGGTTCAAGGAAAGAAAGGAATATTTAAATTAAGTAATTAAGAAAAGGAAGAGCAAACAAAGAAAAGATAGACCCTCTCTTCTCTTAGTGAGGGAATGAGTAATCTTTTTTTATTTCCGGGGAAGGTCCTATCGAAGAAAGAACAAACTAAAAAAAAAGAGTTCATTTTTGATTTTTTAATTTATCAAAATATTCGATCTTTTCTTCTTATTTTTTCCATTTGACTTCTACTATTTTGGTTGGGTTTTTGACCAATGGAAGCGGAAGATGGGCCAGATGATCCTTTATTATATTATATATATGATTCTATAAATAAGACGGTAGGTTATAGAAAATAACGAATGGATAAAATAAAGAATAATAATTCAATGAGATTCTAAATTGGATCAGGAATTCCATTTTAGGTTTTTATTCCGTATGGATAAAAGATCTTCCTATGTTATACTATTCCATTCTCGATGATGAATAGATTTGATAGCTCAGATATTGTTATTCAATGATATTGATCCGATTCAATATCATCGGGATGTATTTCTCCCATTGAATTTACAGGATAAAGATTTAGAATCTCTATGGGATCAGATCCCGAGTTATTAATTATGAAGTCAAAAAACGATGAAATTATGGAAGTAAATATTCTCGCATTTATTGCTACTGCACTGTTCATTCTAGTTCCTACTGCTTTTTTACTTATCATTTACGTAAAAACGGTCAGTCAAAACGATTAATTTGAATCAAGCTTGACTTCTTAGTTCTTATCAATAATGGAAGAAATGAATAAGACGTGGAAAGGGATTCAAATTCCGCGTCTTAAATAAAATGAGCGAATTAAAATCATACGTATATGAGATTTGATAGTATGGTAGAAAGGAATATAGGAACCTTTCTACCATACTATCTATTAGTGTATAATTCTACTATACATTATTATATAAAATAATAAAGTTGGACTGTATAAAGAAAGATGGCTTAATGTAGATCACTCCGTAATCTGTATATTGATATATGTACATATAACTCCCATATGTGTAATATACATAGTACCCCAATTCGAGTTCTTTACTTTGGTACATCCATTTGGTTTAGACCGATTTCGATCAATATGATATAATTGAATGCCCACCTTTACTCTTATCTTATAAAATACGTATCTACATAATAACAGATCGACTTCCTCTTTGAACAGTAAAGCGAGAAACAAATAAAAAGGGGTCGGTTGCTCCTCATTGTAATATTTATATATAATTCTGTTAAGAGCTAGTTCATCTAAATACTCTATTTCAATTTGGTTGGAAAAAATTGCATATCATGCGTATTCCGTTTAGTTTCAAAATACGAAGATGGGAATCATTTAATTTAACTATTTGTTTGATTGAAAGGTTATTCGTCATCTATTACATTACTGGATTCCAGTCGAATTTAAAAATGAAGATATTTGAAAGAAAAACGCTTTGCAGAAGGATTATGAAACTAT